AATGAATTGCCTGATAAAAGGATTACCTTGATAGGGTAAATTATGTAATAATTTACATTCATTATATTTAATAGAATTAAACTATTTCTAAAAGAATCAAAAACTTTTGTGCATCGTACACTAAAATATAAAAAGATAAGCTAAATAAGCTACTGGGTTCATACCCCAATTATAAAGGTTTAATCCTTTTCTTTTTAATTTTTAATAATTCATCCAAACTAATATTTTTTATTATATTAATAATAGGAACCTTAATTTCTATTTCTGCTAATTCTTGAGTAAGAGCTTGAATAGGATTAGAAATTAATTTATTAGCTTTTATCCCCCTAATAAGAGATAATAAATTAATATCAACTGAATCTTCATTAAAATATTTTTTAACGCAAGCGCTTGCATCTTCAGTTTTATTATTTGCTGTAATTTTAATGTTAATGAATTCTTTTAATTTAATTCTAATATATTTATCTAAAATAATAATCATGTCATCTTTAATAATAAAAATAGGGTCAGCACCATTTCATTATTGATTTCCTAATGTAATAGAAGGATTATCTTGAATAAATTCTTTAATTTTAATAACTTGACAAAAATTAGCCCCTATAATATTAATTTCTTATATTATTGTAAATCCATTGATAATTACAAGAATTATTTTGTCTAGATTAATCGGAGCATTAGGAGGATTCAACCAAACATCATTACGGAAGTTAATAGCCTACTCATCAATCAGTCATCTTGGATGAATAATAACAGCTATATTTTATAGAAATAAGTTATTTATAATATATTTCACTACATATTCATTCTTAACCTTTTCAATTATTTATTTATTTGAAACATTTAAAATTTCTCATATCAATCAATTATTATCATTGATATTTTACTCTAAATATATAAAGTTATTTTTTATATTAAATTTATTATCTTTAGGTGGATTACCCCCATTTTTAGGATTTTTCCCAAAATGAATTGTTATCCAATCATTATCTATGAATAATCAATTATTTTTAATAGTATTTATAACTTCTATAACATTAATTACATTATTTTTTTATTTACGATTATGTTACAGAATTTTTATATTAAATTATTACGAAAATAACTGATTAACTATATCATTTTATAAAATATCTTCGATAAAAATTATGATTACATGTTCATTTTTTTCTATAATGGGACTATTCCTATTATCATCAATATACTTTTTATTTTAAGGCCTTAAGTTAAATAAACTAATAGCCTTCAAAGCTATAAATATAAGAATAATCTTTTAAGCCTTAGTATTTTTTACTCCTTTAGATTTGCAATCTAATATCATTATTGACTATAAAGCCTTATGATTAAAGAGAATATATCCCATAAATAGATTTACAATCTATTACCTAAACTTCAGCCATTTAATCGCAACAATGAATATTCTCGACTAATCATAAAGATATTGGAACATTATATTTTATTTTTGGAGCTTGATCTGGAATAATTGGAACTTCACTAAGAATCTTAATTCGAGCTGAATTAGGACATCCAGGAGCCTTAATTGGCGATGATCAAATTTATAACGTAATCGTAACCGCTCATGCTTTTGTTATAATTTTCTTCATAGTTATACCTATTATAATTGGAGGGTTTGGAAACTGATTAGTACCATTAATATTAGGAGCTCCAGATATAGCATTTCCTCGAATAAATAACATAAGATTTTGATTATTACCTCCATCATTAACATTACTATTAGTAAGAAGAATAGTGGAAAACGGAGCTGGAACAGGATGAACAGTTTATCCACCTTTATCCTCAAATATCGCTCATGGAGGTCCATCTGTTGATTTAGCAATTTTTTCTTTACATCTAGCAGGTATTTCATCTATCTTAGGTGCAGTTAATTTTATCACTACTATCATTAATATACGATCAACAGGAATTTCACTAGATCGCATACCTTTATTTGTCTGATCAGTCGGAATTACAGCATTATTATTATTACTATCTTTACCTGTATTAGCCGGTGCTATTACAATACTACTAACAGATCGAAATTTAAATACATCCTTTTTTGATCCAGCAGGAGGAGGAGACCCAATTCTTTATCAACATTTATTTTGATTTTTTGGTCATCCAGAAGTTTATATTTTAATTTTACCTGGATTTGGCATAATTTCTCATATTATTAGTCAAGAATCAGGAAAAAAGGAAACTTTTGGATCATTAGGAATAATTTATGCAATATTAGCAATCGGATTATTAGGATTTATTGTATGAGCTCACCATATATTTACAGTAGGAATAGATGTTGATACACGAGCTTATTTTACATCAGCAACAATAATTATTGCTGTACCAACTGGAATTAAAATTTTTAGATGACTAGCAACTCTACATGGAACGCAAATTAATTACTCTCCTGCAACTTTATGATCATTAGGATTTGTTTTTTTATTTACAGTAGGAGGATTAACTGGAGTAATTTTAGCTAATTCATCTATTGATATTATCTTACATGATACATATTATGTAGTAGCTCATTTTCACTATGTTTTATCTATAGGAGCTGTATTCGCTATCATAGCAGGATTTATTCATTGATTTCCTCTATTTACAGGATTAACTTTAAATATAAAATTATTAAAAAATCAATTTATTATTATATTTTTAGGAGTAAACTTAACTTTTTTCCCTCAACATTTTTTAGGACTAGCAGGAATACCACGACGATATTCTGACTACCCAGATGCTTACACCACATGGAATGTAATTTCAACAATAGGTTCATCAATTTCTATATTAAGAATCTTATTTTTTATATTTATTATTTGAGAAGGATTAATATCACAACGACAAGTATTATTCCCTATTCAATTAAATTCATCAATTGAATGACTACAAAATACACCACCATCTGAACATTCTTATTCTGAACTCCCATTATTAACTAATTTCTAATATGGCAGATTAGTGCAATGAATTTAAGCTTCATATATAAAGTATTTTACTTTTATTAGAAACTAATGTCAACATGATCAAATTTATCACTTCAAGATAGCTCATCCCCTCTAATAGAACAACTTACATTTTTTCATGATCATGCTTTATTAATTTTAGTGATAATTACAATATTAGTAGGATATTTATTATTTGCCTTATTCCTTAATAAATATGTAAATCGATATTTATTACATGGCCAAACTATTGAAATTATTTGAACTATTTTACCAGCAATTGTATTACTTTTTATTGCTTTCCCATCTCTTCGTCTTTTATACTTATTAGATGAAATTAATGAGCCATCAATTACACTAAAAACAATTGGACATCAATGATATTGAAGTTATGAATACTCAGATTTTACAAATATTGAATTTGACTCATATATAATTCCAACTAACGATTTATCTATAAATAATTTTCGATTATTAGATGTTGATAATCGTGTTATTACTCCTATAAATACACAAGTTCGTCTTTTAGTAACAGCTGCTGATGTAATTCATTCTTGAACAATCCCTTCTTTAGGCGTAAAGATTGATGGTACTCCAGGTCGATTAAACCAAACTAATTTCTTAATTAATCGACCAGGTCTTTTTTACGGACAATGCTCAGAAATTTGCGGAGCTAATCACAGCTTTATGCCAATTGTCATTGAAAGAATCCCAGTAAATTTCTTTATTAAATGAATCTCAAAATCTTAATTTACATTAGATGACTGAAAGCAAGTACTGGTCTCTTAAACCATTCAATAGTAAATTAGCACTTACTTCTAATGAAAAAATTAGTTAAATTATAACATTAGTTTGTCAAACTAAAATAATCAATATTATGATATTTTTTAATCCCACAAATATCTCCAATTAGATGATTAAGATTATTTATTATATTTTCTATAACATTTATAATATTTAATATAATAAATTATTATTGTTTTACTCCTCATATACCTAAATCTAATCTAATTTATAATAATAATAAAATAATTCCTATAAATTGAAAATGATAACAAATTTATTCTCAGTATTTGACCCATCATCAAGAATTTTTAATTTTTCTTTAAATTGAATAAGTGCCTTCTTAGGTATTCTTATAATTCCTTCTATGTATTGACTTATACCATCACGATATAATGTTATATGAAATAATATTCTAATAATTTTACACAATGAATTTAAAACTTTATTAGGCCCTATAAGATCAAATGGCTCAACATTTATATTTATTTCCTTATTTTCAATAATTCTTTTTAATAATTTTATAGGATTATTCCCCTATATTTTTACTAGTACCAGTCATTTAGCTATAACTCTTACCCTTGCATTACCTTTATGACTATGTTTTATACTATTTGGATGAATTAATAATACACAACATATATTTGCTCATCTAGTGCCTCAAGGAACTCCTCCTATTTTAATACCTTTTATAGTTTGTATTGAAACCATTAGAAATTTAATTCGACCAGGAACATTAGCAGTTCGACTATCAGCTAACATAATTGCAGGACATTTACTATTAACTTTATTAGGTAATACAGGTATACAATTACCAACTTTTATTTTATCCCTGATAATTATTTCTCAAATTGCTTTATTAGTATTAGAATCTGCTGTAGCAATAATTCAATCTTATGTATTTGCAATTCTAAGTACTCTATATTCTAGAGAAGTAAATTAATGTCAACTCATTCAAACCATCCTTTCCATTTAGTAGATTATAGACCTTGACCACTAACTGCCTCAATTGGAGCTATAACAACTGTTATAGGCTTAGTAAAATGATTTCATCAATATAATTTATCACTTTTTTTATTAGGAAACTTAATTACAATTATAACAATTTATCAATGATGACGTGACGTATCACGCGAAAGTACATTTCAAGGTCTTCATACAGAACCTGTAACAACAGGATTACGATGAGGAATAATTTTATTTATTATATCAGAAATTTTATTTTTTATTTCATTTTTTTGAGCTTTTTTTCATATAAGTCTTTCTCCTTCTATTGAATTAGGAACCATATGGCCTCCTATAGGAATTACTCCATTTAATCCATTTCAAATTCCACTATTAAACACCGTCATCTTATTAACATCAGGAATTACTGTAACCTGAGCTCATCATAGTTTAATAGAAAGAAATCATTCCCAAGCTACTCAAGGATTATTTTTTACCGTATTATTAGGGATCTATTTTACAATTCTTCAAGCCTACGAATATAATGAAGCCCCATTTTCAATTGCTGATTCAGTTTATGGATCTACATTTTTTATAGCTACAGGATTCCATGGAATTCATGTTTTAATTGGAACTTCATTTTTATTAATCTGTCTTTTACGATTACTTAATAATCATTTTTCAAAAACGCATCATTTCGGATTCGAAGCAGCTGCATGATATTGACATTTTGTAGATATTGTATGACTATTCTTATATGTTTCAATCTATTGATGAGGTATATAATTAACTATTTATATAATATAAAAAGTATATTTGACTTCCAATCATAAAGTCTATAAAAATATAGTATAAATAATTCATTCAATATTTATTACCACATTAATTATTCTTATAATTTCAATTATTATTATACTATTAGCTTCTATTTTATCTAAAAAATCTCTGATTGATCGAGAAAAAACATCACCATTTGAATGTGGATTTGATCCTAAATCATCTTCACGTTTACCATTTTCTTTACGTTTCTTTTTAATCACTATTATTTTTCTTATTTTTGATGTTGAAATTACTTTAATTTTACCAATTATTCCTATTATAAAATTTTCTTCTATAATATCATGAACAATTACATCTTTTATTTTTATTACAATTCTTATTCTTGGACTTTATCATGAATGAAACCAAGGTATATTAAATTGATCTAATTAAGGGTTGTAGTTAATTATAACATTTGATTTGCATTCAAAAAGTATTGTATATCAATCTACCTTAAAATTAAATATGAAGCGATTTATTGCAATTAGTTTCGACCTAATCTTAGGTATATTACCCTTATTTATTAATTGAAGCCAAATAGAGGCTTATCACTGTTAATGATAAAATTGAGAAAATCTCCAATTAAAGAAGTATGATGAACAAGTAAAAGCTGCTAACTTTTTTCTTTTAATGGTTAAATTCCATTTATACTTCTAATTTATATAGTTTAATAAAAACATTACATTTTCATTGTAAAATTAAAAAAATTTTTTTATAAATTACTAATTTTAATTCAAATATTCAAAGATTTACTAATCTCCCTAATATCTTCAATATTATACTCTACAATAAGCTATTTGAATAAATAATTAATAAACAAATATATAACATTAATACTCAAATAACAAAAGTCAGTAAATAAACCCTTAAATTATTATTTTGTATTATCTGATTTAATTTAGAATTATTTATTAAATTAAAATAAAGTTGTTGCCCCCCAAAATATTCTGATCACCCACAATCAAAAGATTTCATAATTATCTTACCAAAAATTAAATAATTATTGATAATTCCATAAGTAGAAATATAAGGTATAAATCATATAGACCCTAAAAAAAATGATAAATTATAATTTATTAAAGATTTGTTCAAAAAATAAATTTTTACATTTGACAAAATATATCCAACTATTCCTCCCAATATACAAACTAATAAAGTCAACAACTTTAAATAAATAGGTAAAACTACTAATATCGGAGTAGAAAAAATTAATCATCTTAAAACTCTTCCACCAATAATTCTAAATCTTAATAATCTAACTATTCTTGTTAATATTAACCAATTATTTTCATTAAATATATTTACTGAAAAAAAATTTATTTCTCCTGTTATAGTAAAATAAACTAATCGAAAAGAATAACAAGCTGTTAATCCAGTAGAAAAAAAATATAAAAAAAAAGATAAAAAATTTAAATATGATAAAGAAACTATTTCCAAAATTAAATCTTTAGAATAAAATCCTGCTAAAAAAGGTATTCCGCATAAAGCTAAATTAGAAATATAAAAACAAGAAGAAGTAAAAGGTATCATTAATCTTAATCTTCCTATATAACGAATATCCTGATTATCTCCTATTCTATGAATAATAGATCCAGCACATAAAAATAATAAAGCCTTAAATAAAGCATGAGTTAATAAATGAAAAAATGCTAATTTATAAAATCCTATTGATAAAATTCTTATTATTAATCCTAATTGTCTCAATGTAGATAAAGCAATAACCCTCTTTAAATCAAATTCATAATTAGCTCCTAAACCAGATATAAATATTGTCAATCCTGATATTAACAATAATAAATTACTAATAAAAGAAAATTCTATTAAAATATTAAATCGAATCAACAAATACACTCCAGCAGTAACTAAAGTTGAAGAATGAACTAATGCAGAAACTGGCGTAGGAGCTGCTATAGCAGCCGGTAATCATGAAGAAAAAGGAATTTGAGCACTTTTTGTTATAGCAGCTAATAAAATTAATAAACCAATAACAAATGTTTCTCAATTATTTTTCATAACATCTAAATAATAAATATAACTTCATCTTCCATAATTTAATATTCAAGCAATAGCCAATAATAATGCAACATCTCCAATTCGATTAGATAAAACTGTTAATATACCAGCTCTATAAGATTTTACATTCTGAAAATAAATTACTAAACAATAAGAAACAAGACCTAATCCATCTCATCCCAATAAAATTCTAACTAAATTAGGTCTAATAATTAATAATATTATAGAAAATACAAATATAAGAACTAATAAAATAAATCGATTAATATTAAAATCACCTTCTATATATTCTTTTCTATATAAAATTACTAAAGAAGAAATTACTAATACAAAAGATATAAAAAGTAAACTTATTCAATCAAATAATAAAGTTATTACAATTCTTATAGAATTTAAAGAAACTACCTCTCATTCAATAAATATAACATATTCATTTATAATAAAAATAATACTAATTAAAAAAATAAATAATCTTATTAAAAATAAAAAAATAAAACTAATAATACATATTGATAAATTCTTAATGATTTAAAAAGAATATATTCTTATCTTTGATACCACAAATCAATATTTTATTAAACTATTTAAATATTATAATCATAATATACATACATCTCTTTTTAAAATTAATAAATTTAAAGGAAATCAATGTAAAAATAAAATTAAAAATTCTCGTACTTTACCTCTTCTAAAAGAATAAATCCCTGAAAATATTCTTCCATGTTGTCTATAAGAATATATATATAAAGTATATGAAGCTCTAAAAAAAGATAAAAATGCTATTATAAATATAGTTATTCAAGACCACCCAATAATTCTATTAATTAAAGAAATTTCACCTAATAAATTTAAAGTAGGAGGAACAGCTATATTAGAAGATCTTAATAAAAACCATCACAATGCTATAGAAGGTATAAAATTTAATAAACCCTTATTAATCAATAATCTACGACTCCCTAACCGTTCATAAGAAATATTTGCTAGACAAAATAAACCTGAAGAACACAATCCATGAGCAATTATTAAAACATAAGATCCGCAAATTCCTATATAAGTTAAAGTTATTAATCCAGATAATACAACTCCTATATGAGCTACAGAAGAATAAGCAATCAAAGCTTTTAAATCTGTTTGATATAAACAAATTAAACTTACTAAAACTCCTCCTATTAAACTAATTCTTACCCATACAAAATTAAATTTTAAACTTATTAACTGTAAAAAAGATATTACTCGTAATAACCCATACCCTCCTAACTTTAATATTACTCCAGCTAAAATTATTGAACCAGATACTGGAGCTTCAACATGAGCCCTAGGTAACCATAAATGAACTAAAAATATAGGCATCCTAACTAAAAAAGCTATAATTATTGCAAAATAAATAAAATCATAATTAAATAATCAATTACTTAACATATAAAAATTTATAGAACCTACCTTTCTATAAAGATAAAAAATACATACTAATATTGGTAATGAAACTAATAAAGTATAAAATAATAAATAAATACCAGCCTGTAAACGTTCAGGCTGATATCCTCATCCCAAAATAAGAAATAAAGTAGGAATCAAACTTCTTTCAAAAAATAAATAAAATCCAAATAAATTTATACTACTAAAAGTTAATAGTAAAAAAATTAATAATATTAAAATATTAAATAAAAATAAATTTACATGATTATTAAACTTATAAACAGATTCACTTGCTATCAATATCAAAAAAATAATTCATAATCTTAATAATATTAATCCATATGAAATTAAATCACATCCCAAAAAATAAGCTAAAAACATATAATAATTACAAAAATTATTTATTAAAATAAAAATAAATCTAATTAATAATAAATAAATTTGAACCATTCAATATATATTTTGAACTAAACATATAGGTAAAATTAATAAAATATAAAAAATAATTCTTAACATTGCAAGACACTAAAACTTTGAAAATAATCATTTCCATGAGTTCGAATTATTGAAACTAAAATAGAAACACCTAAAGCACCTTCACAAACTCTAAAAACCAAAAATATCATTACTAAATATAAAGATCCCAATATACTTAAATAAATAAATATTAATAAAAATAATCTTAAAGCAATATATTCTAAACTTAATAACATTGACAATAAATGCTTACGACTTATTACAAAAGTAAAAATTCCTATAATAATTAATATTCTAGAAACTATTCAATTTAAAATTATCATTAGTTTTAATAGTTTAATAAAAACATTGGTCTTGTAAACCAAAAATAAGAACATATCTTTTAAAATTTCAAGAAGAAAGTATTACTTTATCATTAATCCCCAAAATTAATATTTTATTTAAACTACCTCTTGATATTATACAATGAACATTAATTACTCTTATATTAATCATTAGATTAACTTTTTTATCTATAAAACATCCTTTAGCTATAGGATTAACACTATTAATTCAAACTACAATAATTTGCTTATTTTCAGGATTAATTACTAAAAGATTTTGATTTTCATTTATTTTATTTTTAATTTTTTTAGGAGGAATACTTGTTTTATTTATTTATGTCACATCTTTAGCTTCTAATGAAATATTTTCTATGTCAATAAAAATTTTATTTTTATCATTAAGAATTTTTATTATTATAATAATTCTACTACTAACTATTGATAAAAATATACTACTACAATATAAAAATTTAGAAGTAATACAAATTAATAACATAATATCTTATTATACAGAAATTTCACTATCATTAAATAAATTATATAATTATCCAACAAATTTAATAACAATTCTCTTAATAAACTATTTATTAATCACTCTTATTGCAATTGTAAAAATTACAAATTTATTTAAAGGACCACTCCGACCTATATTTAACTAATGAATAAACCATTACGAACCAACCATCCAATTTTTAAAATTATTAATAGATCTTTAATCGATTTACCAGCTCCTGTAAATATTTCTATATGATGAAATTTTGGCTCTTTATTATTATTATGCTTAATAATTCAAATTATTACAGGACTATTCCTAGCAATACATTATACAGCTGATATTAACTTAGCTTTCAATAGAATTGATCATATTTGTCGAGACGTAAACTATGGCTGATTATTACGAACTATACATGCTAACGGAGCATCATTTTTCTTTATTTGTATTTACCTCCATGTAGGACGAGGAATTTATTATAACTCATACCTTTTTATTCCTACCTGATTAATAGGAACTATTATTTTATTCCTAGTTATAGGAACTGCTTTCATAGGATATGTTCTTCCATGAGGACAAATATCATTTTGAGGAGCTACAGTAATTACTAATCTACTATCTGCAATCCCTTATCTAGGAATTGATTTAGTTCAATGAGTATGAGGAGGATTTGCTGTCGATAATGCCACATTAACTCGATTCTTTACTTTTCATTTTATTCTTCCATTCATTATTATCGCAGCTACAATAATTCATGTCCTATTTCTACATGAAACAGGATCAAATAATCCAATAGGATTAAATTCAAATACAGATAAAATCCCATTCCATCCTTATTTCACATTTAAAGATATTGTAGGATTTATTGTAATATTAATAATTTTAATTATTTTAGTATTAACTAATCCCTACCTATTAGGAGATCCTGACAATTTTATCCCAGCAAACCCATTAGTAACACCCATTCACATTCAACCAGAATGATATTTTTTATTTGCTTATGCTATTTTACGATCAATCCCTAATAAATTAGGAGGAGTAATAGCATTAATTATATCTATTGCAATTTTAATAATTCTTCCATTCTACCATTTAAGTAAATTCCAAGGCATTCAATTTTACCCTATTAACAAAATCATATTTTGATTAATACTAATTACTGTAATTTTATTAACTTGAATTGGAGCTCGACCTGTAGAAGAACCATATATCATTATTGGTCAAATTTTAACTATTATCTACTTCTCATATTTTATATTTAACCCATTAATAATTAAACTATGAGATAATTTATTGAATTAGTTAATGAGCTTGAACAAGCATATGTTTTGAAAACATGAGATAGAAATTAAAAATTCTATTAACTTAATTAAATTTTTACTAAAAATAATTCATTATTAATACTAATATATATATACATACATATACAATATATATATATATATATATATATCATTCATATATTATACTTATATATAGCATAAAAATAAAATCTTTAACCCAATAATAAAAAAAAGAAAATTTAATGACAAAGGTAAAAATCTCCTTCAAGCTAAATATATTAACTTATCATATCGAAATCGAGGTAAAGTTCCACGAACTCAAATAAATAAAAAAGAAATAAAAGTTAATTTTAAATAAAAAAATAATGAAAATAAATCCCCTCCTAAAAATATAATACAAAACAATATACTCATAAATAAAATTCTAGCATATTCTGCTATAAAAATTAAAGCAAACCCTCCTCTACTATACTCAACATTAAATCCTGAAACTAATTCTGACTCTCCTTCAGCAAAATCAAACGGAGTTCGATTAGTTTTTGCTAAAGAAATTCTAAACCATACTAATGATAAAGGAAATAAAATAAAAAAAAATCAAAGAAATATTTGATATTTACTAAACATCAATATGTTAAATCCTCCAATTAAAAATATAAATCTTATTAACACCAAAGCTAAACTAACTTCATAAGAAATAGTTTGAGCTACAGCTCGTAAACCTCCCAATAATGCATAATTAGAATTAGAAGACCAACCAGCCACTATTACAGAATAAACTCCTAAACTAATACAACATATAAAAAATAATAATCCTAAATTAAAAGAAAATAATTTTACATACAAAGGTATACATATTCATACTAATAAAGCCAAAAAAAATGAAATAATTGGACAAAAATAATAAGAAATATAATTAGATAATAAAGGATAAGTTTGTTCTTTAGTAAATAATTTAATTGCATCACAAAATGGTTGTAAAACTCCTACCATTCCAACTTTATTTGGACCTTTACGAATTTGAATATAACCTAAAACCTTTCGTTCTAAAAGAGTCAAAAAAGCAACTCTAATTAATACAAAAATAATTAATAATAATATACCAATAATAAATAAATAATTTTCAATTATAAACAAGTACTATTTGAATAATAATTCATAAATAAATTCTAAATTTATTGCACTAATCTGCCAAAATAGCCTACATTAATAATATTCAATATAAAAATAACTATTTATCAAATATTAGGTCCTTTCGTACTAGAATATTTTAATGAATTAAAGATAGAAACCAACCTGGCTTACACCGGTTTGAACTCAGATCATGTAAGAATCTAAAAGTCGAACAGACTTAAAATTTAAGCTTCTACACCTAAAATTATATCTTAATCCAACATCGAGGTCGCAATCCTTTTTATCGATAAGAACTCTCAAAAAAAATTACGCTGTTATCCCTAAAGTAACTTAAATTTATAATCGTTAAAAACGGATCAATTATTCATAAATTAATGATTTTAAAAATTAAAAGTTTATTAAATTTTAATATCACCCCAATAAAATATTATTATTACCATAAAATTAAAAAATCTACAATTTTAAAATAACTTAAATATAAAGATTTATAGGGTCTTCTCGTCTTTTAATTTTATTTTAGCTTTTTTACTAAAAAATAAAATTCTACTATAAATTTTTATGAAACAGTTAATATTTCGTCCAACCATTCATACCAGCCTTCAATTAAAAGACTAATGATTATGCTACCTTTGCACAGTTAATATACTGCAGCCATTTAATTATTCAGTGGGCAGGTCAGACTTTTTATATACACAAAAAGACATGTTTTTGTTAAACAGGCGAACATTATTTTGCCGAATTCTTTATAAAAACTTTCCAAATTAAATTATTATTACATAATTATATACTAATTTTATCATTATTAATTCATTTTATAAATTAAAATGAATATTTTAATAAAAACTTAAAATAAAATAAATATTATACTTATAAAATAAATTATAACATACTTATTAATAATAACTATTTCTAAGCTTATATTTATATAACAATTTATTAATTTTTAAAACTTTATTTTATAGCTTATCCCATAAAATATTAAAATTAAATATTCATTTAATTAAACAACTAATTAAATAATATAAAACTTCTAAATTAAATTTATTTCTTAAAAAACTAGATACCTTTAAAAACGAATAACATTTCATTTCCAATATATTATCAAAAATAATTTTATCACATTAACTTCAATAATATATTAACTCTTTTAAAATCGAGAAAATTATAATATATAATATCTATTTAATAAACCCTGATACACAAGGTACAATAAATTAAATTTTCTTTTTAAATAATAATTTTTCAAATATTTCAATTTTCTTTCACAATACTAATATACTATAATAAAAATTATTTTTTCTTTATAAAATACTAAAACTTTAAATTATATAATTATTTTTAATATCTTAAATTAAAATCTAAATAAATAAATAAATAAAAATTAATCAATTTATATTGATTTGCACAAAAATCCTTTCAATGTAAATGAAATGCTTTACTAAATAAGCTTTAAATTGCATTCTAGATACACTTTCCAGTACATCTACTATGTTACGACTTATCTTATTTTAATAATAAGAGTGACGGGCGATGTGTACATATTTTAGAGCTAAAATCAAATTATTAATCTCTATAATTTTACTTTCAAATCCACCTTCAATAAACATTTCAAATTTATATCCATATAAATAAATTTATTGTAACCCATTTCTACTTAAACATAAGCTACACCTTGATCTGATATATTTTTTAATAAAAAATTACAAAAATTATCATTCTTATAAAATATTTTAACAACAACGGTATATAAACTGATTACAAATTTAAGTAAGGTCCATCGTGGATTATCGATTACAGAACAGGTTCCTCTGAATAGACTAAAATACCGCCAAATTTTTTAAGTTTCAAGATCATAACTAATACTACCTTAGTCTACAAACTTACATTTTTAATAATAGGGTATCTAATCCTAGTTTATCAAAAAAATTTTTAAGCTTCAATATATTTTTTTATAAAATTAATAAATTTAAAATTTCACTTAATAAATTCAATAATATTTAATAACAACAACAATTTAACTTTAACTAATAAAATTTATTTGCATTATTCGTATAACCGCGATTGCTGGCACAAATTTAATCAATACTCTTTAATATTACTATTTCTAAATTTCTTTAATTAATAATATCAATTACTGCGAATAAATAAACTATAATTATTTTTAAAATAAAAATAAATTCATGCAAAAACTTACATATAAATTAAACTAACAATAAATTTATAAGCCAAAATAAAACTTTACTCAATTAATTAAAATTTTAAACTTTAATAAATCTATTAAGTTAAATCTTATTTAATAATTAAAATTTAATAAAATTTATTATTAATAATAAAATTATTTTTTTAATTAAAAATTAGCAACTTCTACCCATAATAAAATTTTCAATAATTATATTTTAAAAATTAATCATATTATCCCCTAATAATACAAATAATTTTTATATTTATAATTTAACATACTTACAATTTAACATATTTACTCATTAAAAATAAACATTAAATTAAATAATATTTATAAATAAATTTAATTTAAATAACTAAAATAAGTAATATAATAGATTACTCATCAATTTAATACACACTACTTATTTAATTTAATATATGTATATATATATATGATACAAATATTCCCATTTTCATAATTACATACATTTAATACACATTTAAATACCTCTCAACCCCTTCCAAATCACAAATTTTGTTAATATAATTTTCTTTCTGAACACCTCTCAATTTACCGATTTTTTCAAAAAAAGTTGCAAAAAATTTCGCAAAATTTTTAAAAATTTAAATTAAAATTTCATCTTTTTTTCAAAATTTCAAAATTTGTCAAAAATTTGTAAAAATTTTTAAAATTAAAAATTTCATAATTTCAATATAATTTTCATTCATTTATTTAAATATATTATTCATCTAAATAAATTTTTTTTTTTTTTTTTTTTTTAAAAAATTTTCCTTTAAAAAAATAAGGGTTTTTTAAAAAATTTTTAAAAAAAAAAAATTTTTAAAAATTAAATTTTTAAACCTAATTAAAATTTTTTTTAAAAAAAAAAATTTATTAAAAAATTTTTTCCAAAAAAAATTTAAAAAAAAAAATTTTTTTCCAAAAAAAAAAAATTTTTGGAAAATTTTCCCCTTTTTTAAAAAACCATTTGGAGGTTCCAAAAAATTTCTTTTAAAAAAAAACAAAGGGGGGATAAAAAAAAAAAATTAAAAAAAAAAATTTTAATTTATTAAAAAAATCCCTTAAATTTTAACCCCCAAAAATTTAAAAAAAATTTAAAAAAAAACCGGGTACAAAAATTTAAAAAAATTTGAGGGCCCCCCCCCGTTTGGGGGAAAAAAAAGGGGAATAAAAAAATTTTTTTTTGTTAAAATTTTTTTTTTTTTAATTTAAAAAAAAAAATTTTTATTTTTTAAAAATTTAATTTTAATTTCCTAATTTAAAAAAAAAAAAAATTTGGGGATTTTTTTTTTAAATTTTTTTTTTGCAAAAAAAAAATTTTTTTTTTAAAATTTTTTAACCCTTTAAAATTTTTTTTTAAAAAAAAATTTTTTTTTTTAAATTAAAAAAATTTTAAATTTTTTAAATTTTTTAAAAAAAAAATTTTAAAATTTAAAAAAAAAAAAAAAAAAAAAAAATTAATGAAATCTATATTATTCATAAAATTCATTATATAATTTTCCTTTTAAATTTTACAATGAAAATTATCAACCTTTTTAAAATTCTAGTTT